CATTTAGTTTTATGATTTCATCGATTAATAAAGTTATCAAATGAATTGTAATTACAATGGAAACGATCGAAAAGGAAATATGAGTTAATATATGCTCTAAAGTTGAAAATATCATAAAAATTTTAAAAAGGAGGAATCCTGAAATATAAATCAGGAATTGAATTCATTTTATAATCTATTGTATCTCTTTTCGAAGAAGGTCTGCCGCCACTCGGACTCGAACCGAGATGCTCTAGCACTGCTTCCTAAGAGCAGCGTGTCTACCGATTTCACCATAGCGGCTTGTTCGAATTCATAATAGCCTATTCATAGTCAATCGTCGAGATTTAAGGAGTCAACTCAATGAAATATTTTTAGTAAAGATTCAAACGGATGAATAAAACTTTGTTCAAATAGTAATTCGAAGGTTCATTATTTTGGGGTATGGGTTTTATTTACCTTAGTGCTTTGGTGTGGTTTATGCTCTTCTATAATTCAATAGAATCGAACTCTTGAAACTAGAAAGTTCGACCTTCTAGTTATTGTTATTAGTTATTGATAGAACTAAAAAAGATTTCTTTTTTTTTTTTTTTTTCATAAAAATTTTCTCATTTATATTATTTCCTACAAGTGAAAAAATGGATTTTATCAATGGACACAAAATATACCCCCTTTTTTTTTACTTTATTACTCAAAACTGACACATTATTCGGACAAAAAATTCCAGGCTTTTGTCAGTTGGGTTGAAAGAGACAGATATATGGGAAATTAATATATTAATTAGATTAATTCAGAGAAATAAGAAGTCAGAAAGTTACACAAAAAGTTTTCAAAATAAATGAATAAATTAGTTCCAACGATGTATTAATTTTAACAAAAGATCTTTTAGTTACCCTTCATTTATATATATATTTATATATAGAGAAAAACTTCGATTATTGTAATTGTGACAAATAGGTTGATGGGGAAAAAAGACTCCCCACCCCCCAAAACAAGAAAATATACTAAAACAGGGCTCAAGCTTTGTATCTTGTCTTTATTCTTTTTTAAAAAGTTTTTTTAGAATTTACTAACCACCCCCTAAACCGAAGAATTCTTATTATATATATCCTATCAGTGAAGCGAGTTATAGTTCATATTGATTAGCCACAAACAACAGGTTTGTTAATTTTCTATTAAGAATGAAATGGGCCTCTTTTTTGATTCAGATTATTCCAATGTTTTATTTTATGACTTATTTGTTTGTCGCACAAAAAAACTTTTTGAGTTTCCGGTAGAAAGAGATTTCCCTAATGACAACGCTTTTAAGGCTGCCCAATATCCTTTCCCTTTCCAAATATTTTTACGAATACGCTTTTTTGATATAGAAGTACGTTTTTTTGGAACTGCCATTTAAAAATTAAGAGGTTACTCGTTGTTATAGTTGGATGTGAAAGACATCTATTGGTCAAAAAGAATCTATTCATTATCTAGTTAGTCTCTAGATAATATTATATTTATATTATCTTCAGAAAAAAAAAAAAAAAATATATAGATAAAAGATATGCGAAAATCGTACAAAATCTTACTATAAAAATAGCATTTAATTTTTTTCAACAAAAAATTTTTCTATATATATAATATTCGTAAGAAAGACTCGTTTTATTGATTCGTATCTTTATCTTTATTTGTTGTTCTTTATGATTCACATCTATATCTATTTCTATAGAATCCGCTGTTGTACTATAGAAATTGAATTTGGTGAGACAAAGAATCTAAAAAAGACCTTCCCTTTTGAGTTCTGTCCATTTTTTTCTACATTTCATTTATACAGAATAAAAAACACCGAAGGATTTAAGAACCCTTTAAGAACCCATTGCCTTATGAAAACTTTAATTTTTTCTATTAATTGGTCAAACTTGAGGAAAGAATACTCCCAAATTCCATTTTTAAATTAGAATCAAACTAATCATTAAAGTAATTAATCTGTTAAAAGATACATGGTTTGGTAAAAGAAATCTTAGTGATTTTTTTTATTAATTTGATTGATTTTACCCCCTTTTGATAAATAGACAAATAAATCTTATATAAAATGTTAGATATTTTAGCGTTTCCTAGAAATGTTTTTTATTGAAATGGAAAATAATCAATCAATTTCATAATGAAACTAGTTAATGATTTGGAACAAACTAACTAAAAAGCGAGATTAGTACAAATTTTTTAATTTAGTGAATCCTATGATTCATATCGATTCATATCAGAGTCAAGTACTTTTTTTAGTGTAATTTTTTATCCTTACTTTATGAATATAAAGTCATCTAATAATAATGAGAATTTTCATTTTCGTTATTTTAAGAAAATCCTAGTTAATATCGCTTTTTATGAGCAAGTTGGTCATATCATTTGCCCAATTGTAACTTCTTTATTTTAATATTTGAAGTATGTTGGAAAGACTCAGAATAAGTAAGAATATATAAAATTCGAAAATTATCTTTAAGTTAGTACATCTCTTGATTTTTTTTTATTGACCCCTTTTGTTTTGAAATTGAAAGGGGGTAGAATCCGGTAAATCGGAAACAATTAATTAAGAATAAAAAACTTTTTTTATGGAACAGACATATCAATATGCGTGGATAATACCTTTCCTTCCACTTCCAGTTCCTATGTTAATAGGAGCGGGACTTCTTCTTTTTCCGTCGGCAACAAAAAGTCTTCGCCGTATGTGGGCTTTTCAAAGTGTTTTTTTGTTAAGTATAGTCATGATTTTTTCGATCAATCTGTCTATTCAGCAAATAAATGGCAGTTCTATCTATCAATATGTATGGTCTTGGATCATCAATAATGATTTTTCTTTAGAATTAGGTTACTTGATCGACCCACTTACTTCTATTATGTCAATATTAATCACTACTATTGGAATTATGGTTCTTATTTATAGTGATAATTATATGTCTTATGATCAAGGATATTTGAGATTTTTCGCTTATATGAGTTTTTTCAGTACTTCTATGTTAGGATTAGTTACTAGTTCTAATTTGATACAAATTTATATTTTTTGGGAATTGGTCGGAATGTGTTCATATCTATTAATAGGGTTTTGGTTCACACGGCCTGTTGCGGCAAATGCTTGCCAAAAGGCATTTGTAACTAATCGTGTTGGGGATTTTGGTTTATTATTAGGAATTTTAGGTTTTTATTGGATAACAGGGAGTTTCGAATTTCGAGATTTATTCAAAATATTCAATAACTTGATTTCTAATAATCATAATGAAGTCAATTTTTTATTTGTTACTTTGTGTGCCGTTCTATTATTTGCCGGTGCGGTTGCTAAATCTGCACAATTTCCCCTTCATGTATGGTTACCGGATGCCATGGAGGGGCCTACTCCTATTTCGGCTCTTATACATGCTGCTACTATGGTAGCCGCGGGCATTTTTCTTGTAGCTCGGCTTTTTCCTCTTTTCATAGTCATCCCTCACATAATGAATTTCATCTCTTTGGTAGGAGTAATAACAATATTATTCGGAGCTACTTTTGCCCTTGCTGAAAAAGACATTAAGAGAGGTTTAGCCTATTCCACAATGTCTCAATTGGGTTATATGATGTTAGCTCTAGGTATGGGGTCTTATCGAAGTGCTTTATTTCATTTGATTACTCATGCTTATTCGAAAGCATTATTGTTTTTAGGATCTGGATCCGTTATTCATTCAATGGAAACTCTTGTTGGATATTCTCCAAATAAAAGTCAGAATATGGTTTTTATGGGGGGTTTAACAAAGCATGTCCCAATTACCAAAATCGCTTTTTTATTAGGTACACTTTCTCTTTGTGGTATTCCGCCTCTTGCTTGTTTTTGGTCCAAAGATGAAATTCTTAACGATACTTGGTTGTATTCACCAATTTTCGCAATAATAGCTTGGTTTACAGCGGGATTAACCGCATTTTATATGTTTCGAATCTATTTACTTACTTTTGAAGGACATTTAAACGTTCATTTTCAAAATTACAGTGGCAAAAAAAATACCCCCTTCTATTCAATATCTTTATGGGGTAAAGAAGATTCGAAAATAATTAACAAAAATTTTCGTTTATTAACGTTATTAACAATGAAAAATCATGAGATTGCTTCTTTTTTTTCAAAAAAAACGTATCGAATTGATCAGAATGCAAGAAACATCACACAACCTTTTATTACTATTACCCGTTTTGGAAATAAGAAGTTTTTTTCGTATCCTTATGAATCAGATAATACTATGTTATTTCCTATACTTGTATTGGTTCTATTTACGTTGTTCGTTGGATCCCTAGGAATTCCTTTCAATCAAGAGGGAGTGTATTTGGACATATTATCAAAATGGTTAACTCCGTCTATAAACCTTTTACATAAAAATTTGAATAATTCAATAGATTGGTATGAATTTTTGAAAGATGCTCTTTCTTCAGTTAGTATAGCTCTTTTTGGAATATTTATAGCCTTCTTGTTATATAAACCTGTTTATTCATCTTTGCAAAATTGGGATTTAATTAACTATTTTGTTAAAACTGGTCCTAAAAGAATTCTTTTGGACAAAATAATAAATGGTATATATGATTGGTCATATAATCGTGGTTACATAGATGCTTTTTATGCAAGATTCTTTATTGGGGGAATAAGAAGATTGGCCAAGTTAACTTCTTTTTTTGATAGACGAGTAATTGATGGAATTACTAATGGAATTGGTGTTTTGAGTTTCTTTGTAGGCGAAGGTATCAAATCTATAGGTGGCGGGCGCATCTCTTCTTATCTTTTCTTGTATTTATTTTTTGTATCAATCTTTTTATTATTTTATTAATTACTTCTTTTTATTAATTACTATTTATTATTAATTACTATTTACGTTTAGTAGGCCTATAAATTATTACTTTATCCCTTTTTCTTGAACGTATCTGATAATCCAATGGTAGGCCTTCGTGAGCTGCGCCCGACAGGAATTCCAACTCGGTAATAAGTTTGTATGACCATCGAGGGACTTTTTTACTGATTTCTTTTATTACAAATTTTT